GTCGTATGCTTGAAAGATAACCCAAAAAATCAAGGGAATGCTTGGATAATTGGTTTATATGGATTCTTCCTGGTTGAGACCATACATAAAAATGACATTGCCAAAAATTGACAAGATAATATTTCCACTTATTCATCAGAAGAGGAGTCTCTTTTGATGCCAGAATAGATTTTCCTCGATATCTAACATACTGCATAAAAGGATCCTTGAAGAACCATAAGGTGGCCGGAAAATCGTTAGCAAAGACTTCTTCAACAGGATATTTTATTTTTTCATAAAAACATATTCGCTCAAAAAAGATCCCAGAAGAGGTTAATCGTAAATGATTAGATTGGTTACGGAGAAAAAGTAAAATGGATTCGTATTCACATACATAAGAATTATATAGGAGCAAGAATAATCTTGGATTACTTTTTGCAAAAATAGATTTTTTTGGAGTAATAAGACTATTCCAATTATAATACTCGTGAAGAAAGAGCCGTAATAAATGCAAAGAAGAGGGATCTTTCACGCAGTAGCGAAGGTTTTGAACCAAGATTTCCAGATGAATGGGGTAGGGTATTAGTACATCTGATGCATAATTTAAATGTGGGAATTTGTCCTCGAAAAAAGGAAATATGGAATGAATTGATCGTAAATTATAAGATTTTACGATTTCTGTCTCCTCTAAGGAAGGTACTAATCTTAGGGAAAACGGAATTTCCACAATGACTGCAAATCCCTCCGATATCATTTGAGAATACAAATTTTTGTTGTACCCCAAAAATCTATTTTGATTAGAATCATTAACGGAAATAAGAAAATGATTCTGTTGATACATTCGACTAATTAAACGTTTTATAATTAGTAAACTAGATTTCTTGTCATAACCTACATTATCCAACAAAAGGGATCTATTTAAACCACGATCATGAGCAAGTGCATAAATATACTCCCGAAAGATAAGTGGGTATAGGAAGTCATGTTGCTGAGATCTATCTAATTCTAAATATCCTTGAAATTCTTCCATTTAAAATTCGATTTGAACCAGAAAAGAAATAGGGAATTTATTGGGTTATCAAATGATACATAGTACGATACAGTCAAAACAAGGTATTTATAGTAAGAAAAAACTAGATACCTCGGAAACAAGTCAAACTCATCAACGGACTCTCTAGCCCCTTATGTTCATTTATAGGATAACAAGATAGTTAGAAGTCCTTTATTTTTTCAATCCAATCGCTCTTTTGATTTTGAAAAAAAAATCTCTTTATCAATATACTGCCTTCTTCTACACATTTATCTCTACCCCATAAAGGGGAATAGCTAATAGTTAGGACTCATAAGAAATTTCTAATCCACTCATCAGAAAAGCCTTTCCCGCATTAAGCACTAATATATTTTTAACGTCTAATTAGATGGGGTAATCATTCAAAAATGAAGAACAGAAGCTCGTTACTTTTTATTTCCCTATAATTGGAACCTTATAGTAAGGCTCTACCCATTTATTCACTCGACCCCCAAAAAGATTCTTTTTAAAAAATTGTTAGACACCACGAATTTAAACAATTGAAATAAGATTTGGGACCTATTCAGTAAGAATGAAATATTCTCAGAATTATCCATTGCTACGACATGCTGCTTTTTCCATTCATTCCTTTCAGGATCAGTCGTGGTCTTACAAACTCTACCGATGGTATGGACGAATCTGTTGCTTCATACAAATGTGTAAAAGATGCTAGCCGCACTTAAAAGCCGAGTACTCTACCGTTGAGTTAGCAACCCCCAAAAACTAATTCGAATGTGTAGATACAATCAGAATCCCAATAAATAACGAAATTGAATGGCACAACGCAATCAACCCCCCCCCCAAAAAAAAATGAAAAAAAAAATTCTAACCCACTCTGAACATAATAAAAATGTTCAAATCCGACGAAAATACAAAAAATTCTCAGATAAAAGATAAAATAGGGATAAAGTCAAAGATTTTCAAATATTTATAGACCGCCTATTGTCTCTTATATTATCCATTAATTAGTATATATCGAGTTTTATTGATTTTAATCTTAATCAAAAAAGACTTCTTGTATGACAGAAAATCCAAGAACCCATTATTTGAATGAAATAAAATCTATGGAACAGGGATAAATGGATCCATTTATCCACGATCGGATTATATTTATTTGATACACTGTTGTCAATATGAATATTGAGAAAAGCATACAAAAGATAAAACAAATTCTAAATCGAACTAACAATTCTGATTTCAATCAATTAAAATGAATCAAATTCAAATTATTTTAATTGAAATATAAAAAAACTAAGGACTTGTGTTGGATTGGCACTATATATAAATATATAATATAGGTGGAAGACTAAATTAAGGAAGACGGGGGAGAAGTAGAAAAAAATGAGGTTATTCAATAACTAAAATAAACAGGTTTAGTCCTTTGTTTTTTTTTGTTCATAGAGTTCCAACGAAAACTACCCCATTGACGGTAATGCAAATTTTTATGTCTATAGACCCAATTACTTCTACGTCATTTCTTATTTATTCACTTGTTTCTATACTATTTTATTCTTTTTCTATACTATTTTATTTCGATTTCAAATTATTGGATCCATTATTATATCCATTAATATATCAATAAAATCGAAATCCATTTTTTGTCGTTATAAATAAACGACACCATTCTATAGTAACAATACTAAAAGTAACAATACTAAACGGAAGTATAATATGAATAGAACAAAAGAGGAACTAGCAAAGAAAAGAAAAGGTTATACAAAGCTATATACAAGTCATCCACACCTTCTTTTTTCTATTTTATTTCATTAATTGAATTTTGTTTGTTGATTAAGGCGAAGTTCCCTAAAAACCCCCGCCTTTTTTGAAATATCATGAACAGTTCCTGTAGGTTGAGCGCCTTTTTCAAGGAAATCTAGAATAACAGGAACATTTAAATAGATTTGATTCTTTATCGGATCATAAAAACCCACTTTCCGAAGATCTCTTCCCTCTCGTCGGGATCGAACATCAATTGCAACGATTCGATAAATGGCTCATTGGGATAGATGAACAATACCCCCCCCTAGAAACGTATAAGAAGTTTTCCCCTCGTACGGCTCGAGAAAATTAGAAATTATGTCTATGTATCGAATTACAATATCAAATATATCCATAAAATCATCAAATTAATTAGACTATTGATTTAAGTACTTTTTTTTTCTTATTCTTACCCAACAAAAAAGAAAATTCGTCGTATTTGCACCCTCATAACTCAAGTTGGATAACTCTGAAATAACTCAAAAGAGAACCCTTTTAGATATTTCATTTATTGAGTGGTCTCTAACCCTTTTATTGTCTATCTCCTTTAGAATCTATTTTTATTCTTCATTCTGATCTAGTTGTTAAGACAATTGAAAAAGGTATTTACTTGTTCCAGGATCTTTGCCTTGAATCATTGGGTTTAGACATTACTTCGGTGATCTTTAAATCCTTTCAAAACGGCAGCAACATATCATTTTTTGTGATTTCTTTCTGTCAAAGAATCATACGAATGGTTGATTCCTGCGTAATACACCTTCCTTTTGAATTGGAAATTTTCTCGAATAGGACCTTTTCGGTTTATGTATCGAAAATATACTTACGAAGTTGTTCCAATTTATTGATTGATACTAACCCTAGATTATTGCCCCTGAAAAAAAATCTTTCTACTCGAGCTCCATCCTGTACTATATTACATCACCCCCCCCCAAAAAAAAAGAGGGTTCCAGCGGAACAGAACAAATGATGTCGAGCCAAGAGCACTTTCATTCCTATATAATATATAAAAAAATGGTGGATGTAAGACTCCACAGCGGATCATGTCCTTCAAGTCGCACGTTGCTTTCTACCACATCGTTTTAAACGAAGTTTTACCATAACATTCCTTCGGTTTGGAACCCATATGTAATTGATTCAATTATGGAATCATGAATAATCATTGGTTCGGTCGGTACATAGTAATCTATTTAACCCTATTTTTTTAGATTCATAGAATTAAATATTGGAAATTCTATAAAATAGAAATAATTTTTTTTCTAAATTTTAAAATTTAGAATATTTTTATTGTAAAAATAAAATTAGTTATAAAATTAGTTAACTAAATTATAACTAATATAACACGAATAAACAAGTTATTTTGAATCTGTATCTTCAAGTACCAAGAACTCATAAGAGTTCGTTACAAAGATTTAATTGATTGAAAAATTTCCTATCCGATACATGTATTTTGCATAACATAAAGTTTTCCAGCAAGGACCTTTCGTTTTTTATCATCAGTAAGAGAGAGAGAAATCCATATTGGATTAAACCATCTGTGAGTAAAAAAAGATAGATAAAAAAACACTGATGTAAGGGAAGATTGAAAATTTATGTTGTTATTTTTTCATATTTATACTGTAAAATCTGTAAAATAGGTACTATTTAACGAATCGCAAATGAATGAAATTTCCTATTTCATATGCGTGTTATTTGAACTCGATTAAATTTGTGAAAAAGATATGATTCCGCAGATTATTAAAAATAAAAATAAAAAATAATAATCACATTCTATACCAATATTCTATTCTTAATACAGAAGGCTGTTCGAAAGGGCCATTTTTCTTTTTATATATTTTATTATATTATGATATATATTTTATATATTATATTATGATATATATTTTTATATTTTATATATATTAAAATATATATTAATATAATGATCACATTATATAATAATAATCATAGACGGGGTATGATCTGGGACGGAAGGATTCGAACCTCCGAATAGCGGGACCAAAACCCGTTGCCTTACCACTTGGCCACGCCCCATTTTTTTCTATTAGACACTAATAAACACTAATATTGGTACGGGTTATTCGTCAACTCCAGTCTAAATATCTATTATTTATAAAATGGATTACTAGAATTTTTATACATATAGACTATACATGTAGACATAGAATTAAACTGAATTTATTGATCATTACATATAATTCAATTAAGATATTGTACGAAAGTATGATTTATTCTATTCTCTTTTGATTTGAGATATAGAAGGATTTTTGATTGGGTGAGTTCAAATCAAAGAAAGTTTTTTGGTCTATCTTATTTTCTTTTTATTCATTTTTTTCTTCTATCAATAATAACATATTTATAATAATAATAAATATCAATAATAACATATTTATAATAAAAATAATAAAAAACTCAATTTATTAATAACTCAATCAAAATAAATACAATTATCCCCAAAACAAAATGTTTGTTATGCTTAATATATTTAGTTTAATCTGTATCTACCTTAATTCTGCTCTTTTTTCCAGTAATTTTTTCGTCGCCAAATTGCCCGAAGCCTACGCTTTTTTGAATCCAATTGTAGATATTATGCCAGTAATACCTCTGTTCTTTTTTCTCTTAGCCTTTGTTTGGCAAGCTGCTGTAAGTTTTCGATGATATTTTTAATAAAGTCCCAGATAAATTCATGATTTATTCGAAAAAAAAAGAATTCTACGAATTGATAAGATCAGATAAGTCCTACACTCTCAATTCAAATATTGAAATTATTGTACAACCGCGACAAATCCGGATCACCCCACTGCATTTCTTGGTGTCAAAATAAAAAAGTAGGGTATGCGGTATAAAAGTGGAGAATCTATTCTCTTTTTTCCTAAAAAAAATCTTGGAGATTGTGTAATGCTTACTCTCAAACTATTTGTTTACACGGTAGTGATATTCTTTGTTTCTCTCTTTATCTTCGGATTCCTGTCTAATGATCCAGGACGTAATCCTGGACGTGAAGAATAAAAGATAAGGTTTTTGTTTTCTTTGCTTGATTTTAAACTGTTATTAGTAAGATTTTATCTATTCCACATCCTTAAACTTCTTTAACTATTCATTTTTAACTATAAATTAAATAAAAAAAGAGCTCGCGATAAATTCGAAAGAAAATACCAAGTCATCAACAAAAACGGAAAGAGAGGGATTCGAACCCTCGGTACGAAAAACTCGTACAACGGATTAGCAATCCGACGCTTTAGTCCACTCAGCCATCTCTCCTCCCAATTGAAAAAGGATAATACTATGTTACATTATAAAAAATAAGGCTTGAAAACGCCCGTCATAGTATTATTTTTTGATTTCGTGATTTCGTCCGAAGGGGCTTTTTAGTTTCACGGCCCGGCCTGGTCAGTACTTAGCCGGGCCCGCCCTTTTGTTCCAACGAATCATAAATAAAAAGATTTTATTTATTTTGAAAAAAAAAAAGAAAAACACTTGCTTGTTATTGCGATTCAAAATAAATAAAAAACTTTTTCAATTTCTATGATATAGAATCAAATGATATCGAATCAAAGTGCCGTTTCTTTCTTAGTTAGTCCTTTTATTCCAGTTTAAATAAGAAAAAGGGAACTGTTGTTTCTTGACACAATCCATTTTTGTGTTATGGCTTAAGTTCGAGACGTATAGGTCAAAAACCTCGGGCAAAAAAACACTTGGTATTTCGTTATTTAAATTAAATGAATCCTCTTTTCCTAATCTCATTAGGTCCTCTGATACAACACGTAAACGCTCTCGTTTTCATGATTTTTTTCTGATCTTTTGTTTTACTTTTGATTAGGGTCGACAAAAGGTCCATTTATATACAATAATCGGATTGTAGCGGGTATAGTTTAGTGGTAAAAGTGTGATTCGTTCTATAACCCCCTATATAGTTAAAGGGTCTTTCGGTTTGATTAATATTCATATATTCATTCCGAACAAAAACTTTAGTTCTTAAAAGGATTGAATCCTTTACCTCTCAATGAAAAATTCGAGGAAGAATATACATTCTCGTGATTTGTATCCAAGAATCAATTTAAAATGGAAAAATTGGATTATGAGATTACGAAACATAATTTTTTTTTATTGGATCAATATTTACAATTGAATGAGTATGAGTAAAGGACCCATGGATAAAGATAAAAAGTGTATTTCTAATCGTAACTAAATCTTCCATTTTCCATTTATATAGGGGAAATTGAAGCAAAACAGCTATTAAACAATGTCTTTGGTTTACTAAAGACATCGAGAAATTGTTTTAGCTCGGTGGAAACAAAATGCTTTTCCTAAGGATTCTTTCAAATAGAAGTAGAGAACGAAGTAACTAGAAAGATTGTTAGAATATAACCCTCCTCTTTTCTATAGGGATCGTCTAGAAAGCGGGTTGTTCTGAATAGATTCAGACAGAAAAGCTGACATAGACGTTATGGGTCGGATTTTTTTATTTCGTTCATGTCTGAATCTGGGAATTTATCCATCTTCCATAAAGGAGCCGAATGAAACCAAAGTTTCACGTTCAGTTTTGAATTAGAGACGTTAAAAATGATGAATCAACGTCGACTATAACCCCTAGCCTTCCAAGCTAACGATGCGGGTTCGATTCCCGCTACCCGCTTTTACTTTAATCGTTATAATCTTTAATATTCTAAAATTCGAAAAATTAAATTTTTTTATAT